TAATTCCTTCCATTCTACCAAAGAATTCTCTGTAATAATTCGCAAATCCGAATCGGCTAATTGTTCTCTGATAGCACCTGCCCCCGTAGAGATTTCTCGGTTTCGAAATTTCTCAAAACCTTGAGTAGTAAAAAAGAGTGGGATGCTGTATTTCCAGGATTGGATTTCATATTCGAATGAACCTCGTAATCGTAAGAAAGTAGGTTTTTTAGCTATGGACCTAGCAAAAGAAAAATTGAGATAGGTTCCTATAGTATTGGATTCCCCCCCTCACAATCGGACGTGAAGGTTTCCTCTCATCCGGCTCAAGTAGTTACACCAAATAAAGAAAGGGGTTCTTCTTCTTTTTAAACTTTGTTCGAGAAAACCCTACAAAAAGCTACTCTTTACTCAAGTTCCCAGTAAGGACCAGCCTTTCATTGATTCATTCTTATCTTTTTTTTTGTTATTTTCACTCTAACCCTTTTTCCTTTCTTTTATGTTGTTTACGAAAAAAAGGAAATGTGAAGTTATTGAGTAGTCTACTTCCCCTCAAATGATGAATCCCCTGAAAGGAATATTGTGGGACTCGTAAAGGATTTATTTGTCTATATATTGTATTGTTCCATTCGATCTTTTTTAGGTCTCTACTCACCTCGATGGTTATGTGCCATGATATCCCTTGAAGCATATATGCGATAGATAAGCTCCCGTAACCATGCCATATTCACTTGCGCTTGAGATTTTCTTTCTCAAAGAAATGGAATGTCTAATTCCACAAAAAGTCTTTTTTTCACGAGGTATAACTAACTATTCCTATATTATCTGTTACGGAATCGACCATGGATCAATTCCCCTTTTCTTCCATTTTTAAGTCTTGAATGCACCCATAATTCTGAGCTTCATGTTCCTCCTCCCAAGATACATGTCAGAGCCGGGGGCATCCCAATCAGATTAAATGGGATGACAGTTTCTCAGTCCAAATCTGTCAAATGAAAATTTCGATCAAATCACACATCGCAATATACTAGGCCCTCTAATTCCCTAAGGGGCTTATCTAAAAGATTCGCAATATAACTAGGAAGACGTTTCAAATACCACACATGAGTCACTGGACATGTCAGTTTGATGTATCCCATTTGGTACCTTCGTATCCGAGAATCAACAAATTCCACCCCGCATTCTTCACAATATTTCGGGTCTTCTTTTTCAGCCCCAATCCCTCGGTAATTTCCACAAGCACAAATCCCACTTTTTATGGGTCCAGAAATTCTTTCACAAAACAATCCATCTTTCTCCGGTTTATTAGTTTTATAATGAAAAGTATAGGGTTTTGTCACCTCTCCAACTATCTCTCCATTGGGTAGAATTTTTTTTGCCCAAGCCCTGATTTGTTGAGGGGAAACTGGTCCAATTCGAAGTTGTTGATGTTTATACTGGTCGATCATAGAATAGAAATTCTGATTCATTGAGATCAAGCTTCCTTCCTATTCATCTGGAAGTTCTTTTCAGATACAAGGAAATGATTCAGTTCCAGGGCCAAAGATCGTAGTTCTCGAACGAGCAATCGAAAAGATTCTGGAGCACCCTCTGGATTAGGTACTGTTGATCCAATAATCGTAGCACCAAGTACTTCTTGACGAGCTCTAATATGATCAGATTTATAAGTAAGCATCTCTTGTAAAATATGAGCAACACCAAATCCCTCTAGAGCCCAAACTTCCATTTCTCCTACTCTTTGTCCCCCTTGTTTGGCCCTCCCTCTAAGGGGTTGTTGTGTAACAAGTGCGTAATGCCCACTGGAACGTCCATGGATTTTATCATCAACTTGATGAATTAATTTTAGGATATAGGACTTTCCTATTAGAACAGGTTGTTCAAAAAGATCTCCTGTTCTTCCATCAAAGATTCTGCTTTTTCCCGGATATTCGGGTTCAAATACCCATGGATTTTTTGTTTGCTTACTGGCTTCATATAATTCAGAAAACACTAGTTTTCTTGAGGCCTCTTGCTCATATCTCTCATCAAAGGGCCCTATTCTATAATGTTTCTTTAGCAGATCCCCCGCTAACCCGAGCGAACATTCAAATATCTGTCCCACATTCATTCGTGAGGGGACTCCTAATGGATTGAATACCATATCAACGGGCGTTCCATCTTGCAAATAGGGCATATCTTGTCTAGACAAAATCTTAGAAATTATACCCTTATTCCCATGCCTTCCAGCTACTTTATCACCTACTTTGATTTCACGTTTCTGTGAAATATATACACGAATCCTTTCTGGATTATAATTGGAAACCCCCTTTCTATGGATCCATCTCACATCAATAACTCGACCCCTTCCCCCTATAGGTAGTCTTAGAGAAGTTTCTTTTGAAGTGGATACCTGAATGCCAAGTATAGCTCGTAATAATCTATCCTCCGGGGCATATGAAGATTCGCTCGCTGTCTGAGGTGTTAATTTACCTACTAAGATATCACCTGTTTCTATCCAAGATCCCAGCATCACAATTCCATTTCTGTCTAAATTTCGGAGTAAACGAGCCTCTAAATGCGGAATATCCTTAGTGATTCTTTCAGGACCTTGGCTTGTTAAATGAGTCTGAATTTCATATTTCCGGATGTGAAAAGAAGTATAAATATCTTCATAGACCAGACGTTCGCTAATTAGTACTGCGTCTTCAAAATTGTAACCTTCCCATGGCATATAAGCTACTAATACATTTTTTCCTAAAGCGAGTTCCCCACCAGCTGTAGCCGCACCACCCGCTAGAATTTGTCCCTTTTTAATGTATTTACCCCGCTTAACCTGAGTTTTTTGATGCATACAAGTATTTTTGTTGGAACGTTGATACATAACTAATGGAATGCTTAGAGTATCCCCATTACTTGAGAAAATGATCTTTTGAGTATCAGTATAAATGATTTTTCCCTTGCGTTCAGCTATAGCTGAAATCCCCGAATCTAGAGCCGTTTGGCCTTCCAACCCAGTTCCAACAATGCACTTCTCGGACCGAGAAAGGGGAACTGCTTGACGCTGCATATTAGAACTCATTAAAGCTCGATTCGCATCATTATGCTCGATAAAAGGAATGAGGGAAGCTCCAATCGAAAAATATTGGAAGGGAAAAATGCTTCTAAGATGAATCTCTTCCCATGCAATAGTCAGGAATTCTTGACGATATCGAGCAGGAACAACCTGTTGTTCTTGAATACCCCGATTCAAGGCCAAAGAATTTCCTGCTGCTACCATATAATATTCATCTCTATTTGGTGATAAATAAACCATCTGTGCCTCTTTTGATCTCTCAGATAATTTATAAAACGGACTCTCTATAGATCCCCAATAACCAACCTTCACATGAATAGCTAATGATCCGATAAGTCCAACATTGATTCCTTCGGACGTGTCAATAGGACAAATACGTCCATAGTGACTCGGGTGGATATCTCGTATCCGAAAACTAGCAGTTCGCCCCGTCAATCCTCCAGGACCCAAATAACTCCATTTTCGCCCATGAACAATTTGTGTCAACGGATTAGTTCGATCCAAAACTTGAGATAAAGGGTGTAGGCCAAAAAACGATTCATAAGTAGTTGTTAATGAAGTTGAAGTTACCAAATTTTGAGGAGTAGGTATCAATTTATGCCTGATTGCTCCACATATAGTTCCTCGAACCGTATTTTCTAAACGAACAAGAGCCAATCCGAATTGATCCTGTAATAGATCTGCTACAGAACGAATACGTTTATTTTTCAAGTGATTCATATCGTCAAGTGTACCCATTCCCAATTTCATTCCAATCAAATGATCCACAGCAGCCAATAGATCTCGTGGTAACAAAAAAGTATTGTTTTGGGGTATATCAAGATTCAGTCTCCGGTTCATATTTCGTCGACCAATCTTTCCTAATTCACATCTTTGTTGAAAAAATTTCTTTTGTAATTCCTTGCATAAGGACTCAGAAAATACCGGATCCCCCCCTACACAGGCAAATTGTTGATAAAACTCCAAAATAGCACTTTCTTTTGACCCAATATTTTTTTTCTCTTTATCATTCGGGAAAGACAAGAAAATCTCAGGGTAACAAACATTATCTAGAATTTCTCTTATATTCGAACCCATAGCTGATGATAGAACTAGAATAGATATTTTTTGTTTTCTACTTACACGGGCCCATATCCTTGCTTTTCTATCAATTTCTAATTCCGACCTTCCCCCCCAATCCGATATTATAGTACTGGTATAGACAGAAATTCCGTTATGTTCCAATTCTGAACGGTAGTAAATACCGGGACTTTGCAATATTTGGTTGATCACAATTCGGTATATTCCATTTACTATAGAGGTTCCAAAAGAATTCATTATAGGGATGTTTCCAATAAAAACGGTTTGTTCTTGCATATTTCTACCGGTTTTCCAAATTAAGACCGCGGGTACATATAATTCAGAAGAATATGTGAGTGATTCATACACAGCATCTCTTTCTTTTATCAAGGGCTCTACCAATTGATATGTTTCCACAAATAATTGAAATTCAATTTCTTGATCTCTATCTTCAATTTTTTGAAACTTATGAAATTCTTCCGTCAAGCCCTGATTAATGAACCTACAAAATCCCTCAAATTGTATCTGACTAAATCCAGGTATTGTGGACATTCCCTCATTTCCATTCTGGAGCATCTTAATCTGAAGTTTCCTCTTTATTGAAAAAATCCCATTATTGGCTTGGCTCACTATTCATCGAACCCTACCTATTGATCTAGCAATGATGGAATGGATATTCTGTTTACTGAATCACATAAAATTTTAGTCAACTCCATCCATATATATCATACATATGAACGGAAGCAAGACAGAGAAATGGAGGGCATTTTCGATGCAAATTCGAATTTGAGCTTGAGCCAGGTACAAATAGAAAGAAATGGAAATTGATAAAGCATTCCTGGGAAAAATTCTATCACTTAGGCTGATGGAGTCTTTTATCGGATATCTAAATTGATCCAATTTAGACCTAATTCTTTTATTATGATATTATGATCAGGGTACAAAAAAATAAAAAATCAATGAAATATTCAAGCACGATGATCCTATATAGGGATAGGATATGTGCATAAGAAATAGACCCGGGCTCGGTATCCACGTATAAAAATATCTGTTCTGGAGTTTACACTGTTCTTTACACTGTTCTGGGGTTTACATATACACATATATTTTCTTATAATTAGAATTGATAATGATTAGTCGTAAATCAATTGGATTTTGCATCCATTAAGATAATACAAATGGAGATACAAAATTAAGAGCTGTTCGCTAATTCAAAGTAAGAAAAGTAAGTAAGAGTAAAAGAGTAATAAGTAAATAGTTAATGAAATAAAGAGTGAATTATTCTAAATTGCCCTGCATTTTACAGTCTGTGCTGTGACCGGGGCCGGGAATCTTTTCACTTTTCTATCAAATCTAGAGAAAAGTGAAAAGAGAAGGTAAGTTTTTAAGCGACGCGTGTTTTGAGATAAAATCAATCGAAGAAAAGAATAGAAACAGGATCCAATAAAAAGGAGGAATTCTTTTTTGGAAAAAGAAAAGATAAGTACAACGGGATTCAAGATCCAAAAAGAAAAGGAATTCAGAAAGTAAAAAATTCAAATCAAAACAAAATGAGGAGAGGAATAGAAATAGAATAATAATAAAGAAATAATAAATAGGATTCTAGAAATTCTAGAAAGATAAGAATATATAATTTCTTTATTTCTTTATCCATTTTGGATGGAATTTGGCGGCATGGCCAAGTGGTAAGGCGGGGGACTGCAAATCCTTTATCCCCAGTTCGAATCTGGGTGTCGCCTGATCAACAAAAAAAGACTTGGAATTTCTTAATCCTGTTGATCGAACTTGACGAATCCTTGTCCCGCAAAAGCATAGGCAAGGGCTAGGTCTGTCGATACTTTATTTTGAGAACCCGTAGGGCCTATAAAAAAAAAAGACTGTCATCTTTTTTCTCAAAATCTGGGTTCTGAGTGTGGCTCAAACAGGTACCAATAAATCTGAAGCAACCCAATCTTCTTAATGATTGGTTTGGGCTATTCTGAATTGAATCAAATAAAAGAAATAGTGAGAATCATTCTGGGCATCAGAACTATGAAAGTAAGAATAAAGTCAGAAGTCGGAAATCTTGGTATACAAAGGTTCCTAAGAGACACTCCATTTTGGTAAGAAAGGATTCTAAAAAATACTATAAAGACTCCCTAATTATTTTACACTATAACTTCACTTAATATTGAAATATTGAGGTAGTGTCTACTAACTCTGTCTGCGATGAGATTAGATTGGATAGGCTGATGGTAAATTCATTTAATAATTGTGGAAAGAACTTATTTGTATCCAGACTCACTAGAGGCTCTGAGTGCTGCTCATAAATTGAATCAGAATGGTTGAACGGCTCTTCTTTTTTTTTTCTTATATCTTATATTTTCTATTTTTTTTTTTCAATTCTTTCTATTTCAATAGAATTCTATTGAATAAGAAATCTAGGAAATTTTTATGAGTGGATTTATGAAATTGTTTCATAAAGAGCCGTAAGTAAGAATCCTATTTTGACTCTGCACCATTCATTCCACTATGATTATGAATCAATAATGGAATAATTCCTTCAATAGGGGACATCATTCACATGGATATAGTAAGTCTCGCTTGGGCTGCTTTAATGGTAGTGTTTACATTTTCTCTTTCACTTGTAGTATGGGGAAGGAGTGGGCTTTAGAGCTAGGAATATTACTAATTTAGTACTTTACTGAAAAATCTACTTGTATCAATTGTGATCGTTTTGCGAAAGCTTAAAAAAAAAACTTGACTTGCTTTAGTTTATCTATATCTATATATTCTTTATTAGTAGTAGTAGTATTAGATTCTTCTATTTAATCCTCTATTAAAGATTTTTCTTTTATTATTCTATTTTATTCTATTTATAGAATATATGATATGGTATTTATATGGTATATTATGGTATATTATACCCGTACGATTCTTCCTACATTAATTCTTTCGAAGGGCCCCCGGATCCATATCCATAAGCATAAGAAGAGATAGAAAAAATCAGGAATTCAAGCAGTTGGGCTTGCAATTCTTTTGGGTTGATCAAAATGCATACAAATGGGTGTAGAGAAAAAATCGAAAATTCGAGTGCTATTTCGTTTTGATGTACGTCTAATATATATTTAGATATAGAATAGATATCTATTGTCAATTTTTCTATATAAGAGAAAGCTTCTTTCTGTATACAATACAACTTTATGTTTTATGTACTAAGAATATGAATGAATATGAAATATTCTACAATACTCAATTGTATAGTGTGGTAGAAAGAGCTATATATAGCTCTTTCTACCATACTATCTCAGATACTTCTGATTCTTTAAGACTTAAATAGAGTTTTAAACCTTTTCATTTCTTCAATCATTGATAAAAATGAATAATTCAAGTTTCATTCAAATTAATCATTTTGGCTGACTGTTTTGACG